CATTCATTCGATACTCATCTGCTTCCATTTCCACTTTCCGTAAACGAGCCCGGGCTCGTTCGAGCTGCTCAATAGCCCCTCTACGTAATTCTTCCGAATTTCGAATAGTACTCAAAATCCTCTGTTTTCGATTATCTAATAAATCAGTTAATGAAAGTAGATTATCTTACCATTAATTTCACAACTTTCATGATCTCTTCCCGAACCAAACATGAATTTTTTGATTCATTTGGCTCTCACGCTCAATTTTCAATCTTATGGGCATTCCCATATCTTTTTTTAATGTAATGAGCCTATCCTCTCTATTTCTGTTTGTATTCAAACATATCAAAACTGATACAAGACCAGAAAATTAGGAGGACTCTTCCGACCAGACAAAAAATCTATAATTGTCAGCAAAGTTGTTTCTTTATTTGTTCTTTATTTAATCTTTATTTAATTGAAAATTTATATTTCCATTTAGAATATATATATATATATTTTTCAATTTTCATTTTCTTGACTTTTTTTAGTCAAATCCAAAAATTCCTCTTTTTTATACATAGGTCGTCGATTCGGCATTGGATAATAAAGAGCAAGTGCCCTTTTTTTATTCTAGTAAATGGTTCAAATCATTTTTTCCATATGAGTGTTCTATATCGGAAAAATTACCAACTATTCTTTTTTAAACCATTTCGGTACTAACGTAGTGGTAGAAAGAGTACCATGTTATGCCCGGACTTCAAACAGTTTAGCTTTAACCATGTTAATAATGGTCTCACATTATTGGTTGATAGAGAATCAAAGTTGACTTACCAATGAATAACGAAATGCTATGGTCCTTACATATGATTTATTAATTTACTCAGAAGTAATTCGTTGAGATTTTGCACTTTTTTTCTGATTTATCCTATCAAAATAAAATATATATAATAACATAAATAAAGTGCAGCCGGTTGGATCCAACCTATTCTTGAAATATACAACTCGCACACACTCCCTTTCCAAAATAAATCAATACACCAAGCACTACACTTAGATTTATTGGATTTGTTGCTAAAATATCGGTATTAAACCCGAAACTCCCGGCGGATGGCCAGTGGCCTAAGGAAACGAAAGAATCGGTTACATTTTTCATATACTCTCCTCTTATAGATAGGACTAACAAAGAACAGAGTTCTTTTTGTATCACTTGGCTCGCCCTTTTTTTTTGATCGATTTCTTTTTTTTTTTCTTAATTTCCCGTTTTTAATGGAAGTAGATTAAATCTATTTATTTAATTTGAGAATTACAAAATTTCTTATTTTTTTTTCTTTTTTTGAAGTTTCCGATAAGATATTTATTAAGTTAGGTCTTAAGTCTCGTGTCAATTGCAAAATATCTACTTTGTTCAAACACTTCTTAAAATAAAAGTAAAAATTTCATCGTACTAAACTAAGGACGGGAAGGAAAAAAGTGAGCGAATCCACTTATTCCTCATCCTCAAATCAGCCCCTCCCAGGGTATTGTCGCAACAAATACATAATTGTAGGAGTTAAAGTATTGATATCATTCACAGAAGCAAACGGCAACGAGTTAATAAAATAAGAAATTAGAAAATAAGAAAAAAGTACGTAACGTGCTTTTTTACATTTTCATTCTAGGATTAAATTAAACAAAAGGATTCGCAAATAAAAGCGCTAATGCCACGACCAGTCCATAAATTGTTAAAGCTTCCATAAAAGCTAGACTAAGCAATAAAGTACCTCGTATTTTTCCTTCTGCTTCTGGTTGTCTCGCAATACCTTCTACGGCTTGGCCTGCGGCAGTACCTTGACCAACCCCAGGCCCAATAGAAGCAAGCCCTACGGCCAATCCAGCAGCAATAACGGAAGCGGCAGAAATCAGTGGATTCATGATGATAGGTTCCTCGCACCAAAAAAAATGGTTAATGATACAATCAACCAATGAATTATTACTTATTTGATCACTAAAATCTATCGAGTCAAAGAAACTAACTAAAGCTTTGAATAAAATAATATGGACAGGGATAACCCCGATATAATATATAACTAGTATATATCTAATATCACATATACGTTTGTTTCTTTCATAACGTAAACCACCTACATTTTATATTGAATCGGATTCTAGAATAATTCTTCGAAAGATATACAGGGGCTGTGGCTGGACTTATAGGCATTCCATATATCTAGTGTGACCCCTCTACCCCATCCACCATTTCGTAATATCACCTATCTTTCCTCTTACAACTCTAATCGTATATACATATGTATTTCTATCTATTATATTCCCCAATATATTCCCCAACCAAGAACCAAGTAGATTATCTTGAACTATGCATTGCCTCAATTGGGATAAGCTTAAAAAGAAGACTATTTCGAAAACAAATCAATGATGACCCTCCATGGATTCCCCTATATAAGCCGCAGCTAAAGTTGCAAAAATAAGAGCTTGAATACCACTTGTAAATAAACCAAGAAACATGACAGGTATAGGAACTACTAAAGGTACTAAAGAAACAAGAACAACAACTACTAATTCATCAGCCAATATATTTCCGAAAAGTCGAAAACTAAGAGATAAAGGTTTTGTGAAATCCTCTAGGATGTTAATTGGTAAAAGTATTGGAGTCGGTTGAATGTATTTTCCGAAATAACCCAATCCTTTTTTGGTAAGACCCGCATAAAAATATGCCACTGACGTGAGTAAAGCTAAAGCAACAGTAGTATTTATATCATTCGTGGGGGCGGCTAACTCCCCATGAGGTAACTGTATGATTTTCCAAGGTAAAAGGGCGCCTGACCAATTAGAAACAAAAATAAATAGGAACATAGTTCCAATAAAGGGAACCCAAGGACCATATTCTTCTCCAATCTGAGTTTTGCTCAAGTCTCGAATAAATTCAAGGACATATTCGAAGAAATTCTGCCCGTCGGTCGGAATGGTTTGTGGATTCCGAACAGCTATGATGACTGAACCTAATAAGATAGCAATTACAACCCAAGAAGTGATAAGTACTTGGGCATGAATTTGTAAACCTCCTATTTGCCAATATAAATGTTGGCCTACTTCTACACCTGATATATCGTATAACCCTTTGAGTGTTTTAATGGAACATGGTATAACATTCATATTGTCCTCTGACAGAAATCCAACTTCAAAAAAAAAAGAATTATTTTGATTCAACCGTCTCTTTCTCAACTCATCTACTTTCATCATTAATCGTATATTTAGGATACCAAGAAATCACATAACATAATATCAATATCCCATTTCTCTCTTTTTAAAAATTTAAGACAAGAATAGTAACCGATCCAATAAATCAAAATAATTAACTAATTTTATTATTCTTAATCATAACATAATCATAATCAACGACTTCTTATATAGCTAGAACGACCCTCACAAATTGCGGATACTAATTTATTAAGAATCAATCGGATTGAAGCTATAGCATCATCGTTGGCTGGAATCGAAATATCTGCGAGATCTGGGTCACAATTTGTATCGATTAAACAAATCGTGGGAATTCCCAAAATGAGACATTCTCGAAGAGCCGTATATTCTTCTTGTTGATCAACGATGATTACAATATCGGGCAACCCAGTCATATATTTGATCCCGCCCAGATATGTTTGCAAAGTAGATAATTTTCTCTTCAACATTGCTGCATCTCTTTTAGGGAGACGGTTGAATTTCCCCATCTTTTGTTCTGCTCTTAAGTCTCTGAACTTCTGAAGTCTCGTTTCCGTAGTGGACCAATTCGTTAGCATACCACCAAGCCATTTTCTATTAACATAATGACATCGAGCCCTTATTGCAGCTAATGCTACTAAATCCGCTGCTTTATTTTTGGTACCAACGATTAAGAAGTTTTTTCCTCGACTTGCTGCATCAAAAACTAAATCACAGGCTTCTGATAAAAAACGAGCAGTTCTAGTAAGATTTATAATATGAATACCTTTACGCTTTGCAGAGATGTAAGGGGCCATTCTAGGATTCCATTTTTTAGTACCATGACCAAAATGAACTCCTGCTTCCATCATCTCTTCCAAATGGATGTTCCAATATCCTCTTGTCATTTTTCCCATGCTTTCTCTTTTTTTATTTTTATTTTTAACAAATAAATAATTGTTCCTACGGAACCTTCTACCAGGATTGGCCGTTGATACACAGTCCAAACCATTAATTTTTATTATTACTTTACTTACTTCATTTTATTTATTACCAAATCAATAACTAGAAAGTAAAAAAAAGAAATCTATCCTTAGGAATTATGAATTCGCGTAAATGATTTCTCTGGTGTGTCATAAAAATTGCTTGGGGCGCAAGAACAAAAAAATTCTCTATGGTATAACAAAATATCTCTCATTTCTAATTCGAATAAACTTTTCTTTTTGATTTCCAAACAAATGTTTTTGTCTTGTCTTGACCGGTGCACTAATTTTTTGAATCCGGTACCCACAGGGATAATCCCCCCCAGAACAACATTTTCTTTCAGACCCTTCAACCAATCAATACGACCCCGCAGAGCAGCTTTTGCTAAAACTCTAGCAGTTTCTTGAAAACTTGCTTCGGATATGAAACTTTGAGTATTCAGAGATGCCCTCGTTATTCCCAATAAAATTGCCCGATAACAGATCGCTTCGTCTAAAGCACGCCCTGCTCGTTCCGCTCGCAACAATACGATTAATTCCCCAGGTAAAAAAACATTAGACATTCCATCTTCTGAAACCAACACTTTAGATGTTACTTGCCGTACAATAATCTCTATATGTCTATTATGGATCTGTACCCCCTGGGATCGATAAACCTTTTGGATCTTATTAACCAAAGAGGTACGACTTTGGGCTATGGTTAGTTCAGCTCCAATTAAGAATCTCCAAGGAATTCCAAGAATTCTTGGTATACGTTCGTTCCAACCTTCAACTCTCCTTTCAAGGTTCATCGATATTGAACCAATCGAGCGCACTTCTAAGATTTGTTCCACTTTTGGAAGACCTTGCGTTATGTCACCAGATCGGGATTTTTCATATATAAATGTAACTAATGTATCTCCTTCAGAAAGGGTCTCTCCATAATGTCCATGAACAGTCGCTCCTGGAGTGGCCAAATAGGGCTTAGCCGATCTTATAATTAAGGAATCAATATGAACAATTAAAATTTGACCAGATTTTTTTATGTGTGGTCCATATTTAAATAGACATATATTTTCACAAATAAATTGTCCAATGCTAATTATTGTGAATGTCTCTTCACAATAATTGTGATGTAGAAAGCACCAATTCAAACGGAATGGATTCAAAATGATGCATGGACCGGGATTATAAATACTCCTATTTTCATCTATTAAACAGTATTTAAGTATTTCAAGTACTTGGAAAGTCTGTTTAAAATTGTGAATGTCAAATAGCCAATATTTGTTTAACAAGATCTTATTATGAGTTATTAAATGGTAAGATGAATAAAAGTTCACTGTTTTAGGTACAATAGTACCTAAGGGACCCAACAAATCCCTAATTGGAGTTACGGGATTCGATTCTTTTGCCACATTGTTATATTTCGAACCGTTGAATGGACCAACTCGAAAACAATTAACTGATGACAAAATTCTCAAAGATTGGCATTCCTTATTTCGATTCAACAACGTACCAATAGTTCCTTGATGCTGGGTAACTAATGGAATCTTCGCTTTGGAATAAAAAGGATTGATATTGGTGCGATCTAATCCATTATCGGGAATCAATCCTGAACCCGCCGTATCATATCTTTTTCCGGTATATGAAATAGTAAACTTGACTAACTCAATTCTTATGAAATCGAAAATCAGATCATTTGCCCTTACCTCAACAAAGGAAGCATGAACCTCTTCTATAGAACCGTTTTTTTCTTGGTCCCAATTCAATACTAAGCAAGTCCGAACTAATTGAATACTTGTGTGATAAATTCCTCGAATTGACTTTCCATTTCCATAAAGGATATAATTGACAACTCTAAGTTGGACATTATCCTTTTCCTGCAATAGATCTTGAGTGAAAAGTTTTGCTAAATTTATTCCATCAGCTATTTCATATGTGACTACGGGCCGAACTAAAACAAAATACTTTTTTTTGGTAGGTGTGATCCGTTGGACATAGATCCAATTTTTCCATTTTTTTGATTCATTAGAATTTTTTTTTTCTGTTCCTGGTGGTATCAAAATGCCGCTGTGTCTGGATATCTTATCTGTCTCTCCGGGAAAATGAATATCTCCAGAAAAGATTTTAAGTTCAATACTTTTTTTTTTTCTCTCCACTCGGACTAATCCAACTACTCGGCTTCTTGTATTTGTATTTAAAGCGAGTTGTGTATCTACTCCAATGATACTATTGTTCCGGACCATTATGGACGAAGATCCGGGTAAGATATGCACTTCTTCGGGAATAAAAAAAAACCGATCCACTTTCATTTGGTATTTTGGACTAAATTCTTTTGCTCCTCGATGCTCAATCAAATCTTCTTTTTTTACGATGGAATCTACCTCTACGGTCCCATATTTAGTAATTCCCGAACTCTTTCTTCTGTATCGTGGATCATCAAAATAAGCAAGAATACTCTTTCTACGTAAAATACCATTTATGGGTATTTCAATCGAAATACCAAAAGAGGGTATTAGTTCTTTCTCTCGTTCTTGATCATATTGTAATGGGATGAGAAATCTATTTCTCCGCCTTTTCGCCAAGAAATCAGAATTCTCTTGGAGAATTGAAGGATACATGAAATTCGAATGACCATTGGATATGCTTCGATCAAGTCTTGAATAGTCAAGAATTTCTCTATCTTTTTTACCAGAAGGACCCAGCAATTTATGTCTTACTCGATCATTAGTAATTGAGAGGTCAGAGATATCTATTTCGTCGACAGAAAAAGAATGAACATTCATTTGATCTTGATCCTTGTGGAGCGAAAAAGACACTATACTGGATCTGCACGGACTTCCTGCTAATATCCATAAATGACTTGTTTTTGGTAATAGATGAACATTACTATATGTATATTCAGGCGCATGGTACACATCGGTACTCCAGTGCATTTCTCCTTGTGATTCAGAATAAATATGTTTTCGAACCTTCTCTTTTAAATGAAAAGTGGACGCTCCGGCACGAATCTCAGCAATCACTTGTTCAGATTCTACATATTGATCATTTTGAACTAAAATCAAACTTTTTGGTGGAATATTCACATTATGTATAATATCCCGACTCTCGATAGTTACATACAAGTCTATAGAACATAGAAAAGCAGGATGCCCATGACGAGTACGTGTGGGATGAACCAAATACTCATTGAACTTTATTTTTCCATTAGAAGGAGCTCGTACATGTTCGGCAGTACCGCCTGTGAATACTCCACCCGTATGAAAAGTTCTTAATGTTAGTTGAGTCCCCGGTTCCCCAATCGATTGACCCGCAATAATACCTACGGCTCCCCCTAATTCGACGAGGTCGCCGTGAGTGGGACTTCTGCCATAACATAATT